AAAGGTTTAGAAGACCTCTGTCCTATCCATTAGACAATGGACGCTTTTCATTCCAATTTTCATATTTCTTGTTCGTAAAAATAGTTGAAAGAATTCCGGGAATTGCGTATTCAAGTCAATGATGCATTATATTAATTATATTCATTAAATTTTTTATTTTATTATTTATTAAATTATTAAAATAAATTTTATTAAATTATTAAAATAAATCTCAAAATATTTATATTTAATTTTTTTTTTATAATTATAATAATTATAATAATAAAAAGATAAAGTAAAAGCGGGTAGCGGGAATCGAACCCGCATCGTTAGCTTGGAAGGCTAGGGGTTATAGTCGACGTTGATTCATCATTTTTAACGTCTCTAATTCAAAACTGAACGTGAAACTTTGGTTTCATTCGGCTCCTTTATGGAAGATGGATAAATTCCCAGATTAAGACATGAACGAAATTAAAAAATAAATTCCACCCATAACATCTATGTCAGCTTTTCTGTATGAATGTATTCAAAACAACCCGCTTTGTAGACGATCCCTATAGAAAAGAGGGGTATTATAACAATCTTTCTAGTTACTTCGTTCTCTATTTCTATTTGAGAGAATCCTTAGGAAAAGCATTTTGTTTCCACCGAGCTAAAACAATTTGTCGATGTCTCTAGTAAACCAAAGTCATTGTTTAATAGCTATTTTGCTTCAATTTACCTAATACAAATTAAAAATTAAAGATTTAGTTACGATTAGAAATACACTTTTTATCTTTATCCATGGATCCTTTACTCATACTCATTCAATTAGAAGTAGTGATCCAATTAAAAAAAATTATGTTTCGTAATCTCATAATCCAATTTTTAAATTTTTAATTGATTCTTGGATACAAATCACGAGAATGTATATTCTTCCTCGAATTTTTCATTGAGAGGTAAAGGATTAAATCCGTTTAAGAAATAAAGTTTTTGATCGGAATGGAATATTAATCAAACCGAAGGACCCCTTAACTATTAAGGGATTATAGAACGAATCACACTTTTACCACTAAACTATACCCGCTACAATCCGATTATTGTATATAAATGAACTTTTTGTCGAACAAGAAAATTGGTCGTAAAGGCAAAAGAAAAGATAGGATCATAAAATAATCATGAAAATTAGAGCGTTTACGTGTTGTATTAGAGAACCTAATGAGATTAGGAAAAGAGAATTCATTTAATTAAAAATTTAAATAACTAAATAACAAGTGTTTGTTTGCCGGAGGTTTTTGACCTAGACGTCTCTACAAAACTACTTAATCCATAACATACATGAAAATGGATTGTGCAAGAATCCACAGTTCCTTTATTTTATTATTTATTTACTTTATTTTATTATTTATTTTATTTATTCCAGTAAAAATAATAAATAAAATAAATTAAGATAAGAAATGACACTTTGATTCGATTTGATTCTATATCATATAAATCAAAATAGTTATTTATTATTTTTCCAATCGTAATAACAAGCAAGTTTTTTAGTTTTCAAATTAAATAAATCATTTTATTTACGATTCGTTGGAACAAAAAAAAAAAGGGCGGGCCCGGCCTGGTCAGTACTTAGCCGGGCCGTTGAACTAAAAAGCCCCTTCGGATGAAAAATAAAAAAAAAATATATATTATGAAGGGCTTTTTCAAGCCTTATTTTTTATAATGTAACATAGTATTATTCTTTTTCAATTGGGAGGAGAGATGGCTGAGTGGACTAAAGCGTCGGATTGCTAATCCGTTGTACGAGTTTTTCGTACCGAGGGTTCGAATCCCTCTCTTTCCGTTTTTGTTGATGACTTGGTATTTTCTTTCGAATTTATCGCGAGCTTTTTTATTTTTTAATAGTTAAAGATGTGTAATAGATAAAATCCTACTAAGAACATTTTAAAATAAAACAAGGAAAACAAAAGCCTTATTTTTTATTCTTCACGTCCAGGATTACGTCCTGGATCATTAGATAGGAATCCGAAGATAAAGAGAGAAACAAAGAATATCACTACCGTGTAAACAAATAGTTTGAGAGTAAGCATTACATAATCTCCAAGATTTTTTTTTAGTAAAAAAGAGAATAGATTCTCTGTTTTTATACCACATACCCTACTATTTTTATTTTTTATTTTGACACCAAGGAATAAAGTGGGGTGATCCAGATTTATCGCGGTTGTACAAGATTTTCAATATTTGAATTGAGGGTGTAAGACTTATCTGATCTTATCAATTCTTAGAATTGTTTTTTCAATAAATCATGAATTTGTCTAGACAGTATTAAAGATATCATCGAAAACTTACAGCAGCTTGCCAAACAAAGGCTAAGAGAAAAAAAAACAGGGGTATTACTGGCATAACATCTACGATTGGATTTAAAAAAGCGTAGGCCTCGGGCAATTTGGCGACGAAAAAACTACTTGAATAAAGAGCAGAATTAAGACAGATACAGATCAAACTAAATATATTAAGCATAACAAACGTTTTGTTCTTGAGGATAATTGTATTTTATTTATTTTGATTGAGTTTTATTATTATTATAAATATGTTATTATTCATATAAGATAAAAATGAATAAAAAGAAAATAAGATAGACAAAAAAATTTTCTTTGATTTGAACTCACCCAATCAAAAACCCTTCAATTCTCAAATCAAAAGAGAATAGAATAAATCATACTTTCATACAATATCTTAATTGAATTATATGTAATGATCAATAAATTAAGTTTAATTCTATGTCTACATGTATAAAAATTCTAGTAATCTATTTTATAGATAATTAGATAATGGATATTTAGACTAGAGTTGACGAACAACCAGTACCAATATTAGTGTTTATTAGTGTCGACTAGAAATGGGGCGTGGCCAAGTGGTAAGGCAACGGGTTTTGGTCCCGCTATTCGGAGGTTCGAGTCCTTCCGTCCCAGAGCATACCTGACCTATGATCATTTTATTAATATATATCTATATCATAATATATATCTATATCATAATAAAATATATCAAAATAAAAATAAAGATTGTCTTTTCAAACAGTCTTCCGTTTAAGATTAAGAGTATAATATTGGTATAGAATGTTATTCTTGTTTATTTTTTTTTTTTTTTTTTTATCATTGATGGATTTATCTCTTTCTTATGATGCTAAAAAGTGAATGTTCCTTACTGTAAAACCTTATGCAAAATGCAAATAATGATATCGGGTAGGAAATTGTTCAATCAATTAAATCTTTTTAATGGTTTCTTATGAGTTCTTGGTACTCGAAGAAGTGTGAAATTGGTGAATTTATCCTATCACTATCACGTTACTTGAATGAAGATAGAAATTCAAAATAACTTATTTATTTGTGTTTATTTATTCGTTTAGTTATTTTAAAAATTATAAACAATGGGGTTAAATTGATTGAATTCTTGCTGAGACTTCTTCATAAATTATCCATTCTTCATATAGAAGAAAAAAGTATAGATTACTATGTACCGACCGATCCGATGATTATTCATGATTCCATAATTGAATCAATTACATACTGGTTCCAAACTGAAGGAATGTTATGGTAAAACTTCGTTTAAAACGATGTGGTAGAAAGCAACGTGCGACTTGAAGGACATGATCGGCCGTGGATTCTTACATCCACCATTTTTTTATATTATATAGGAATGAAAGTGCTCTTGGCTCGACATCATTTGTTCTGTTCCACCGGAACCCCCATTTTTGGAGTGTTGTGATGTAAATAGTACACGATGGAGCTCGAATAGAAAGTATTGATTAATTTCTCAAGGGCAAGAATCTAAGGTTAGTATCGATCAATAAATTGTAACAACTTCGTAAGTAAATTTTCGATATATAAATCTAAAGGATCCAATTCGAGAAAATTATAAATTAAAAGATAAAATTAGTTGGAATTGGTAAAACTCTTTCGATCAAATCAAAAGTAAAGTGTATTACGTAGGAATCAACCATTCGTATGATTCTTTGATAGAAAGAAATCACAAAAAATGGTATGTTGCTGCCATTTTGAAACGATTTAAAGATCACCGAAGTAATGTCTAAACCCAATGATTCAAGGCAAAGATAAAGATCCTGGAACAAGTAAATACCGTTTTCAATTGTCTCAACAACTAGATCAGAATGAAGAATAAAAATTGATTCTAAAGGAGACAGACAAAAAGGATTAGAGACCACTCAATAAATGAAATACCTAAAAGGTTTCTTTTGAGTTATTTGAGAGTTATTCAACTTGAGTTATGAGGGTGCAAATTGCAAATACGAATAATTTTTTTTTTCGGTTGAAGAAGAATAATAAAAAAAAAGTACTTAAATCAATAATCTAATTAATTTTATGATTTTATATATAATATATATTTTATTTTTATATTATAATTTTATATTATAATATTATTTTTATATTATTATAATTCTATAATTCTATACATAGACATAATCATAATTTAAAATTTTCTCGAGCCGTACGAGGAGAAAACTTCTTATACGTTTCTAGGGGGGGGTATTGTTCATCTATCCCAATGAGCCATTTATCGAATCGTTGCAATTGATGTTCGATCCCGACGAGAGGGAAGAGATCTTCGTAAAGTGGGTTTTTATGATCCGATAAAGAATCAAATCTATTTAAATGTTCCTTCTATTCTATATTTCCTTGAAAAAGGCGCTCAACCTACAGGAACTGTTTATGATATTTCAAAAAAGGCGGGGGTTTTTACGGAACTTCGCCTTAATCAACAAACAAAATTCAATTAATGAAATATAAAAAATAAGATGTGGATGATTTAGCTTTGTATAACCTTTTTGGTTCTTTGCTATTTCCTCTTTTCTTCTATTCATATCATACTTAATTTATTATTGTTACTATAGAATGTTGTCTTTTATAACGACAAAAATCTATTTTTATTTTATTGATATAAATAAAATAGATAGAAAAAGATCAAGTGAATAGATAATAAATGAAGTAATCGGGTCTATAAATATAAAATTTTTAGATTACTGTCAATGAGGTGGTTTTCGGTGGAGCTCTATGAACAAATAAAAAAACACAAAGGATTAAACTTGTTTATTTTACTTTTACTTATCGAATAAACCTCATTTTTTTTATACTTTTCCCTTTAATCTTCCTTAATTTATTCTTCCACCTGTATATATATGTAGTGCCAATCCAACACAAGTCCTTAGTTTTTTTTATTTAAATTGATTAAAATTGTTAGTTAGATTTAGAATTTGTTTTATCTTTTGTATTCTTTTCTCAACATTCATATTGACAACAGTGTCTCAAATAAATATAATCCGATCGTGGATAAACGGATCCATTTATATCTCCGTCCCATAGATTTCATTAAAATAATGGGTTCTTGGATTTTCTGTGATACAAGAAGTCTTTTTTTGATTAAGATTAAAGATTAAAATCAATAAAAATCTATATATACTAATTAATTTAATTACTGGATAACATAATAGACAAGGGGCGAAATATCCCTATTTTTATCTGATAATTTTTTTTATTTTCATCGGATCTGTTCATATTATGTTAAGAATAAAATCAATTAGAAATTTTTAAATTTGTGCTATTTTAATGTTTTGATTGGTTTTGATTACGTTGTGCAATTAAATCGTTTTATTTATTGGGATTCCGATTGTATCTGCACATTCTAATTATTTTTTTGGGGTTGCTAACTCAACGGTAGAGTACTCGGCTTTTAAGTGCGGCTAGCATCTTTTACACATTTGTATGAAGCAACAGATTCGTCCATACCATCGGTAGAGTTTGTAAGACCACGACTGATCCTGAAAGGAATGAATGGAAAAAGCAGCATGTCGTATCAATGTAAAATTCTGAGAATATTTAATTCTTACCGAATAGGTCCAAAACCTTATTTGAATTGTTTTAATTCTTGGCGTGTAACAAAAAAAAATTAATTAGGTCGAGTGAATAAATGGGTAGAGCCCTACTATGGTTCCAATTATAGGGAAACAAAAAGTAACGAGCTTCTGTTCTTAATTTTTGAATGATTACCCGATCTAATTAGACGTTAAAAATATATTAGTGCTTAATGCGGGAAAGACTTTTCCCATGAGTGGAGTATAAATTTCTTATGAGTCCTAATTATTATATTACCCATTATGGGGTAGAGATAAATGTGTAGAAGAAGGCAGTATATTGATAAAGATTTTTTTTTTTCAAAATCAAAAGAGCGATTGGATTGAAAAAATAAAGGACTTCTAACCATCCTGTTAACCTAGAATTAACATAAATTAATTAGATGGAAAAAGAGAGGCTAGAGAGTCCATTGATGAGTCTTACTTGTTTCCGAGGTATCTATTCTTTTCTTACTATAATACCTTGTTTTGACTGTATCGTACTATGTATCATTTCATAACGCAATAAATCACCTATTTCTTTTCTGGTTCAAATCGAATTTAAAATGGAAGAATTTCAAGTATATTTAGAACTAGATAGATATCAGCAACATGACTTCCTATACCCACTTATCTTTCGGGAGTATATTTATGCACTTGCTCATGATCATGGTTTAAATAGATCTATTTTGTTGGATAAGGTAGGTTATGACAATAAATCTAGTTTACTAATTATAAAACGTTTAATTAGTCAAATGTATCAACAGAATCATTTTATTATTTCCGCTAATGATTCTAACCAAAAAAAAAAATTGGGGTACAACAAAAATTTGTATTCTCAAATGATATCGGAGGGATTTGCAGTCATTGTGGAAATTCCGTTTTCCCTACGATTAGTATCTTCCTTAGAGGCAACAGAAATCGTAAAATCTTATAATTTACGATCAATTCATTCAATATTTCCTTTTTTAGAGGACAAATTCCCACATTTAAATTATGTATCAGATGTACTAATACCCTACCCCATTCATCTGGAAATCTTGGTTCAAACCCTTCGCTATTGGGTGAAAGATCCCTCTTCTTTGCATTTATTACGATTCTTTCTTCACGAGTATTATAATTTGAATAGTCTTATTACTCCAAATAAATATATTTTTTCAAAAAGTAATCCACGATTATTCGTCCTCCTATATAATTCTCATGTATGTGAATACGAATCCATCTTACTTTTTCTTCGTAATCAATCTTCTCATTTACGATTAACCTCTTCTGGGATCTTTTTTGAGCGAATACATTTCTATGAAAAAATAAAATATTCTGTAGAAGAAGTCTTTGCTAATGATTTTCCGGTCGCCATCTTATGGTTCTTCAAGGATCCTTTTATGCATTATGTTAGATATCAAGGAAAATGGATTCTGGCTTCAAAGGATACCCCTCTTCTGATGAATAAGTGGAAATATTATCTTGTCAATTTATGTCAATGTCATTCTTATGTGTGGTCTCAACCAGGAAGGATTTATATAAACCAATTATCCAAGTATTCTCTTGATTTTTTGGGTTATTTTTCAAGTATGCGACCAAACCTTTCAGTGGTACGGAGTCAACTGCTAGAAAATTCATTTATAATGGATAATGCT